GTATCAGAAATGAAATGTCACAATATTTTTTTAACATATGCAAAAGTGATGGAAAAGAAAGAATTTCTTTTACATATCTCCCTAGTTTATCTTTTTTTATTGAAATGATAAAAAGAAAGATATCCCTACTTACAGTTGAAAAAATTTCAAATAATAAATTTTCCAATCCTTGGCTTTATACCAACAAACAAAAAGCAAAAAGTTTCAATAATGAATTTATAAATAGAATTGAAGCTCTAGATAAAAAATTTTTTTATTTGAATATGCTTGAAACAAGGGCTCGGTTGTGTAATGACGATCATACAAAAGAATACTTATTAAAAAGATATGATCCTTTACTAAATGGATCATTTCGAAAAAAAACCTACAAAATATTTTTACCTTCAAGCCTAGAAAAAACTCCGTTAGAAAATTTTGGGATAAACAGAATTCATGGTATCCTTCTTTTGCCACTGGATACTGATTACCAAGAATTTAATATTAAACAGAAAATATCTAGATTTGATAAAAAACCATTACCAACAGAAATTATTGAATTCTTAACTTTAATAAGTAGACTTATTATAAAATTGGGATCTGTTGATCTAAATGAGTATCTCATTTGGAATACTCTTTTTTTATCTAAAGAAGGAAGAAAAATACAAAAAAATATTAAAAATTTAGTTACTCAAATTGAAAATAATATTAATGATCAAAAAATTATCAAAAAATCTACTAAAATAAAAGAAATTCGTAAAAAAGTCCTTCGGTGGTCATATAAATTAAAAGAAGAATTCGAAGATATATTAAGCCACTTGTATATCCCCAAAGAAGCAGGCGAGTTTGAAATTCTTTCATCCGAATACAAATCCGCATTAATGTGGAGTACTAACAAATTAGATAATACAAATCTTAAAGATAAAGATCCTAACGATCCATCACAAATAGAAAAGCATTATATATTGCGCTATGGAATTGAATCCGACTTTCAACGACATTATATCGTGGGTTCCGTTCGGGCTCAAAGACGTAAAGTAGCATTTTTTAAATTGTTTCAAACAAAGGTGCATTCCCCTCTTTTTTTGGATAGACTAAAAACCTTTTTGTATAGAATAAAAAGGATTTTTTATTTAATACAAAATGATATCTCCTTTTTAATTAAATTAATTTTTAGAATTATAAGGGTAGGTAATAAAGAAAAATTTAAAAGCTTAGTTTATATAGAGAAGCAAACAAAAAAAACAAAAAAAGAAGCAAAACAAAACAAATGGGAACAAGAGGAGATCGAACGACTAAGAATAGCAGCTAATTGGGAAATGATTCCAAATGGGATGGAAATTAGAGGTTTATTATTATTATTTCAATCGTTTTTTAGAAAAAAGATTCTATTCCCTTTATTAATAATTGTGAAAAATATAGGACGTATACTTCTATTTCAACCTTCTGAATGGTATGAGGATTTCAAAGAATTGGATAAAGAAATATATGTTAACTGTACTTATGAAGGCATTCCATTATCTGAAAAAGACTTTCCAGAAGATTGGTTGGTAGGAGGGTTTCAGATAAAAATTTTAGCTCCTTTTCGTTTAAAACCTTGGAATAATAAATTGAAACTAGAATCAAATAACAAAGAAATTGGTTTTTCTTTTTTAACAGTTTGGGGAATGGAAACAAAATATCCTTTTGGTTTTCCTCGAAAAATCCCTTCATTTTTTAAACCCATTTTTATAGAATTAAAAAAAAATATTTTAAAAAAAAAATATTTTAAAAAAAAAATATTTTAAAGTTCTAATAGGTTTAACAAAAAAAACAAAAAAAAATTTTAAAAAAATCATAAAATGGATTATAAAAAATATTTTTTTGATGAAAAAAAAAATAAAAGAACTTTCAAAAGTTAATCCAATATCTCGATTAAGAAAAGTAGCAATAAATAAATCAAAAGAATTAAAAAAAAAAAAAGATTTAAATCAGATAATTCACGAATCATCAAAAAAAATTATATCTCCGAGTAACATAAAATATTCATTGACAGAAAAAAGAATAATATATTTGGCTGATCGAACAAAGATAATTCTAAATAAAATAGAAAGTACTAATAAAAAAATTTTTAATGTTAAAAGATCCGAAAAACGGCAAACATTAAAAAGAAGAAATATTAGAATGATTTTAAAATTACCCATTTTTTTGAAAGTTTTCATTGAAAAAATATATCTTTGTATATTTTTATCTAGAATTAATATTCCGAAAACAAATATAAAATCTTTTCTTAAATTAATAAAAAAATTTGTTATCATTTACGACATTGACGTTAATAAAAAAATAAAAAAAGAAAATACAATTCAATTTATTTCAAGGTCACTTGATATTAATAGTAAAAAAGGTTCAAATAATTTTTATAACTTCGCATACATATCACAAGCATATGTATTTTACAAATTATCACAAATTCAAGTTAGTAATTCGTATAAATTAAAATCTATTCTTAATTATCAAGAATTTCCCCTTTTTCTTAAAACTAAAATAAAATACTTTTTTAAAAAGAGAGGGATGATTTATTCAAAATTGGGGAATAAAAAACTTTCCAATTATGAAAAAAATCAATGGAAAAATTGGTTAAGAGGACATTATCAATTCAATTTATCTCAAATAAAATGGTCTATATTAATACCAGAAAAATGGCGGCATACAGTTTATCTAAATACACGACATTCATATGAAAAAAATCAATTAACAGAATTTGACATATATTCATTATTATCTAATGAACAAGGAGATTTATTAGATAATAAAAAAGATAATTTAAAAAAAAATTATAGATATGATCTTGTATCTTATAAATTTCTTAATTATGAAAAAAAAAATAAATGCTCTTTTTATAGATTTCTGTTTCAAAGTAATAAGAATCAAGATATTTTGTACACAGCCAAAGAGTTTCCTTTTTATATGCCGATAAATATCCTTCTTAAAAAGTATCTAAATAATAATAATATAAAAAGGACTACTACTTTATATATAAAAAAAATAACCGATAGGAAATATTTTGATTATATGAAAATGAATGAAATAATGCTAAAGGATTCTATATCAAATTCGGAATCTTGTTTATTTCCAAAATTCGTATTGCTTTATAATGCATATAAAATAAAACCTTGGTTTATACCAAGTAAATTACTTCTTTCAAATTTAAATAAAAATCACAAAAATATTAGTAAAATTAAACAGATCGATGAAAAGGAAAAAAGAAATTTTTTTATAACATTACAAAAAAGGGATCAAAATGAAAAAGAAAAAGAATCAAAAATTCAAGAAAATTCTATAAGGTCAAACATTAAAGAAAGTAAAAAGAGAAATCTAAATAATTATACATATATGTTTTCTAAACATGATACACTTTTTCAAATAAAAATAAATAATACTTTTAAGCAAAGACTTTATGAAAATCTCGAGTCATATTGTTTCATGATTAAATCCATAAATCTAGCTAAAAGCTTTCCAGCCTTAATTACCAAGAAAGGAATTGATTTGAGGTTACTGATGATGCCGAAATACTTAATGACTAATAACTTTGTTGAAAGAGGATTACTTAGTTTTGAAGCCATTCCTTTACCTATAAAAAAAAACAGTCAATTTATTATGTATCAAATCATTGGTATTTCATTGATTCATAAGAATAAACACCAAAACAATAAAAAATATCAAAAGCAAATAACAGTAAAAAATGGAGATCAAAAAAAAAGTTTTAATTTGCTTATTCCTGAAAATATTTTATCATTTAGACATCGTAGAAAATTGAGAATTTTAAGTTGTTTCAATTCAAAAAATATAAATGATATAGATAAAAATCTAATATTTGGAAACAAAAATAACATAAAAAATAATACCAAAATTTCACGTGACAGTCAAGGTTTTTCACCTCAGATTGATGATGAGAGAAGTCAATTACTGAAATTAAAACTTTTTCTTTGGCCTTATTATCGATTAGAAGATTTAGCTTGTATGAATCGTTATTGGTTTGATATAAACAATGGCAGTCGTTTCAGTATGTTAAGAGTACATTTATATCCACGATTGAAAAGTTTCAATAATATGAAAACCTTGTTTAGTAAATAATAAATTTTTGGGGATATCCTATACCCTACTGTATAATAGTATAGGTATAGGATATTAAAAGGGAAGACTATAATATATAAAAGCAAACACATATAGGGATCATAAGTTTTATCTACCATTTTATTAATATTTAAATTATATTTCAAAATGAATTAACAGAATCTTAGTATTTTTCATTTTCAATATAAATTAAAATTTCATATAAAAATTAATGGCATTATTAATGATTTATAAAATCCATATTTGTAAAAAGGAAGAGGAATTTTTATATGATAAAAGATTCATTTATTTCGGTTATTTCTCAAAAAGAAAAAAATAGAGGGTCTGTTGAATTTCAAATATCCAGTTTCACTACTAAGATAAATAAACTTACTTTACATTTGGAATTACACAAAAAAGACTTTTCATCTCAGATAGGGTTGCGAAAAATTTTGGGAAAACGTCAACGATTGCTGACCTATTTATCCAAAAGAAATCAAAAATGCTATAAAGAATTATTAAGTGAGTTGAATATTCGAGAGATAAAAACTCGTTAATTTGGGGTGTCATACATACCATTTTAACTTAATTATTTTAAATTTTTATTTTTAAGCTATAATAGATAAATAGTCTAAAACTACTTTTCAAGGAAAATCTTTTTCTATCTAGAAGAAATACTAGTTTATTCAGTATTGGAATGGACTATTTATAACAAATATATTTTATTAACCTATTCATATTCAGTAATTTATTTTAGTTATCTTTTATTCTAATTAATTTTTATATCTATACCTTTTTATATATCCTTAAATAAAATAAATTATGATAGAATTTATATTTTTTAACTGCTGCGCAGCTTCTTATTTATATAGAATTTATAAGTCTTTTAAACATTTTTGTTATAATGTTCATAAATAGTTCTGAATAGTTCATAATATTACAAAGATTTTCATCTTTTAACCTTTGGGAATAAAGTTATTTCAATTATATATATAAGTCTTTTTTCACAAACTAAATTTTTGGATTTAAATAAATTAAAATTAATCAGAAGTTGGTTAAGAATGTTCTAACATCAATTTGTTTTTAGGAGATATTTTTTTACCGGTAAAACTTGTTCCCAAAATATTTGAGCATGGGTTTTCTGACCCAAGTATATCTTGTTTTTTTACCACGAACCTTTTTTACTTGTTTAACACTAATTTAAGTTTTTACTTATATTTGTAGGTTAATTAATTTTCTTTAATGTGAAAGATAATTAATTAATCTATTGATATATTATATTATAATTTATATTATATTAGTACTTAATTCTAATTCTAATAATTTATATATTCTATTATTCATTTACAATCAAAATCAAATGAGTGGTTCATTAATCTAATTAATTAAATTAAAGATTATAAATGGATACAAAAGAAATATAATAGATGCCATAATTGCTGAATTTGTACTTTTTCATTTTATATTTGGTATAATATGTAAATAATATGTAATTGCAAATAGTATTCAAATAATAGTAAAAGCCACAATTTCTTTTTTGTTCCAATTTCAATAGGATCCCCATACTTCATTAGTCCATACTGCTCCTGAAAGAATTCTTATGGTTAAAGATAAATCTTAAACTAATAATCCGATAACTCCAATAATCCAATTGTTGAATCAATTGCAATTTATAAAAATTCTTCGGATAATTTTTTTACCATAATGATTAAAAGAGATACTGATAATAATTATCCACATAAAAAAGGTATGCATAGACTAATATCATCATACTTAACGTGCATTATTAGCCACTTGAATTGAAAAGGTGGGTACTAATATTGTATATTTACATATTTCTATTAAAAGATCGTAAATTAAAAAATCTTGGGTAAAAACATCACTTGGTTCAATTATTGTACTTAGTTTTTTTATTTCAATAAAAAACTATATTAATTAATGGAAAAGACTCCATGAAAGAAACATTAATGATTAAGATAAATTACTTAATGAAAAAATATTAAATATTAAAAAATATAGTGAATTGAATTCATTATAAGATATCTTTACTTTTTTTAGTAAATCACGTGCCGCTACTCGGACTCGAACCGAGATGCTCTAGCACTGCTTCCTAAGAGCAGCGTGTCTACCAATTTCACCATAGCGGCTTGTCTTGTTGAATTCATAATAGTTTATAAATAAGCAATCATTTAAATTTAAGAATTTAATTGGTTTTAATATTTTTTTAGAAATAATTTAAATGAATATGAATAATTTCATTTGATAATAAATTGATACCTAATTTGTTAAGAATTTCATATGAATTAATGATGAAATATATAAGATATAAATGAGTTTATGTAAAAAAAAATATTTTGTTTTTGTTAAATTATGAAAGGTAAACAAATTTTATTTTATCTTACATATCTATATATCATATGTTAAGAGTATAACTAATTATATTTCCTATTAGGTTATTCAATAGGAAATATAATTAATATAGTTAAATTTTCAAACTTAGACTTAAAAAAAATGAGTTTTTAATTAGATCAATTTAATTTATATTATTTTATATATTTTATTTATATTATTTTATATTTTTAAATTTCCACTATAAAGAGTTTTCCCTAAGGAAAGTGCTTTTAATGCTATCCAATACCCTTTTTTTTTCCAAAAATTTTTACGAATACGTTTTTTTGCTACAGAAGTACGTTTTTTTGGAACTGCCATTTAAATAAAAATTTATAAATTTTTATTATTATAACTGGATGTGAAAGACATTTATTGTTCTCTATAATTTAGGCAGAATATGAATTCTGCCTAAGATAAAGATCATATTTATAAAACTAAATTAAATAAAAAATATACTATAAAGAATCTATTAAAAAATATAAAGAATCTATTAAATAAAAAATATAAAGAATCTTTAAAATATTAATTACCGAATATCTAAATTCGGATATAAAAGATTTATTAGCTTGAATGTATTTATTAATTACCACTATACATCTAAATTCAAATAATAAACATCTATACATTTGTATACAATTCTTAATTGCCTTTTTAGCATAATAAGATTCGCATTCTGGATTGTAAATATCTTCAAAATACTTATCAGCTCGAATGTACCTATTAATTGTAATACTAATCCAAGACATTTCATAAATATAAATTGGCCAATTACCCAACCAAAAAAGCTACTTGTTACAAATAACATCTTGTTGTTGCATCGAAACATATAAATGTTGACTGATCTGACTAACATTGAACTTGGTAAAACGAAGTAGTTCAAGAATTGAAAAATTAAAGTATTAAGAAATATGCATAGCAAACCGAACTCACGCATTGAATTTGTAGATTCATAATCAAAAAATTTTTTGTGGTTGTTCCAGAAGAAATTCAACAAAATATATGGCATAGCTATAACAGTTAGTGTATGAACTCTATTCAATG